CGAAGAACATTATGAAACTGCGCAAAGAGTTAAGCAAACTTCACAACGTTACAAAGAACTTCAGGATATTATAGCTATCCTTGGGTTGGACGAATTATCTGAAGAGGATCGTTTAACCGTAGCAAGAGCACGAAAAATTGAGCGTTTCTTATCACAACCCTTCTTCGTAGCAGAAGTTTTTACCGGTTCTCCAGGAAAATATGTTGGTCTCGCAGAAACAATTAGGGGGTTTCAACTGATCCTTTCCGGAGAATTAGATGGTCTTCCCGAGCAGGCCTTTTATTTGGTAGGTAACATCGATGAAGCTACCGCGAAGGCTATGAACTTAGATGTGGAGAGCAAATTGAAGAAATGACCCTAAAGCTTTGTGTACTGACTCCTAATCGAATTATTTGGGATTCAGAAGTGACAGAAATTTTTTTATCTACTAATAGTGGCCAAATTGGTGTATTACCAAATCACGCCCCTATTGCCACAGCAGTAGATATAGGTATTTTGAGAATATGCCTTAACGATCAACGGGTAACGATGGCTCTGATGGGTGGTTTCGCTAGAATAGGCAATAATGAGATCACCATTTTAGTAAATGATGGTGAGAGGGGTAGTGACATTGATCCGCAAGAAGCTCAGCGAACTCTTGAAATAGCTGAAGCTAACTTGAGTAAAGCTGAAGGCAAGAGACAGGTAATTGAGGCGAATCTAGCTCTCAGACGAGCTAGGACACGCGTAGAGGCTGTCAATGCTATTTCGTTTTCGTAATCGTCGATGCATCACATCAGAATAATCAAAAGAAGCTCCGTTTATACACCTTATTTGGATTCCACCAATTGGATACAATCAAGTGTAATCTGATGCAAGGAAAAAAATACAAACATAAAGTATGAATAGTGGGAGGATAATAGGGAAAGGGTAAAAGATTAATTAAAAAATAGGAAAAGGGTGGGTAGAAAAACTTATTAGAGACCATTGACTGCGGTATCTAATAAGTTATACCTACTATTGGATTTGAACCAATGACTCCTGCCGTATGAAAGCAATACTCTAACCGCTGAGTTAAGTAGGTCATTTATCATCACAAAGAAAAAAAAAGTAAGACCCCTCGCATGGGCATTATAGATGGAATACTACTTCTAAGCAATACCAATCTTTGTCAGTAAAGGGGTCAGAGAGCTATCATATGGGACCCTAGAATATCCATCTTGACAAGATATTATCTAGATGTTAAGATATCTATGACAAGGGCTATAGCTCAGTTAGGTAGAGCACCTCGTTTACACGCGCGCCAATGCTTTTTCAGGGGAGTTCATCATGCAATCAACAGAATTGATCTTATTGAGAAATCGGTGTCTTACTCCATGGATTCGAGGGAACAAGAGAACAATAGCCTGACAAATCTTTGGTTCGGTCCGATTCAGGTACCAATTAAAAATAGAACCCATCATTGATTTGATAATTGATAAGGTGAATACCTAGTCTATTCAATGCTAGGCATAATGAGTATAAGGACCTCAAAATAACATAACCTCTTTTCGCCCTATGAGCTTTAAGGTGTATGAAGTATCATATTTGACTCTTTGAGCGGAGCGATAGAGACTCAACCTAACTTAGGTTGATCTAGGCCGGAGGCAGACCTACGTCAAGGCAATCCTTCTTTGAAAACACTTTGGTATTGCTCCTGGATCAGAATACAAAAAATGAATCAGAGCACGTGGAACCATCTCGTTATCTTCCTGTCAAGAAAAAGTATGGTGGACTAGCCGATTCTTATATCAGTTAACGAAAGAGCCCAATGCAAAAAAAATGCATGTTGGGTCTTTGAAACAGTTCGAATCATTTAGATAATACTCAGTTTGATCTGTTTTACCGAGAAGGTCTACGGTTCGAGTCCGTATAGCCCTATATATTTTGTATATTTTATTTTGACATCCGTGTCATTTTGACATTTTTGTGTAGCTCTCATTTTCTCACATTAGTGCTTGTGGCTGGCCCGCGCGGTGGGTTGGCAAAGCAAGTAGTCTTCTGTTTCTGCACAATACTTATTTTCCAACCTAATCTAATTCAATTGTTCATCATTCCAATTCTACTGGTCCTTCCTTCCGATACAGACTTTATGCAAGCAAGAAGATTGGGGGCTCATTTGAACTTGCACGGGCTGGGGATCCTTCTGACTCATCGCTTTGTTGTTCCACAATAACTCCAATGCAATGCATTGTTTCAGAGATAAAAAATGGACGCTAACCTATAACCTAAACGTATCAACGTTTGCACCCCCTTCTATTTCTATGAGTCTATTTTTGGATTTGGTCTGTCGAATCGTTCAACAACGCCTGATTCCATTAGAAGTATCTTATGCGGATCATTTATGATTCAGCCGATTCTACGACTGTGGTACACTCCATTGTGTAGGTTTACTTCAAAGGAAACAAACCTTTTTATTGTCACGAAACCTAACCCCTTGGGTAGTCTTATCAGATGTTATTAACAAGTATTTCAAATCATT